TTTACTATTTCTTTTTTTATCAAGAATTTTAGAATATAAAAAGAGAGAGATTGATAGAAATATTGAATAGAGATAAGAAATAAAGTAAGCACAAGCGGGTAGCGGGAATCGAACCCGCATCGTTAGCTTGGAAGGCTAGGGGTTATAGTCGACGTTGATTCATCATTTTGAATTTAACGTCTCTAATTCAAAACCGAACGTGAAACTTTGGTTTCATTCGGCTCCTTTATGGGAAATGGATAAATTTCCAGATGTAAGATAGGAACGAAATTCAAAAAATTCGACCGATAACATCTATGTCAGCTTTTCTGTATGAATGCATTCAAAATGACCCGCTTTCTAGACGATCCTTCTAGAAAAGAAGGGAATTCTAACATTTTTTCTAGTTACTTCGTTCTCTATTTCTATTTAAAAGAATCTTTAGGAAAAGCGTTTTATTTCCACCGAGCTAAAAAATTTGTAAATGTCTCTAGTAAACCAAAGTCATTATTTAATAGCTATTTTGCTTCAATTTTCCCTATACAACACAACAAAAATAACAAATAACAAATTAAAGATTTAGTTACGATTAGAAAAAAACTTTCTATCTTTATCCATGGATTCCTTACTCATTCAATTGGAAGTATTGATCCCAATTAATAAAAAATTATGTTTCGTAATTTCATAATCCAATTTTTCAATTTGTAATTGACTCTTGAATACAAACCACGAGAATGTATATTTTTCCTCGAATTTTTCATTGCGAGGGAAAGGATTAAATCCTTTTTACGAGATAAAGTTTTTGATCGGAATGGAATATTCATCAAACCGAGGTACCCCTTAACTATTAAGGGATTAATAGAACGAATCACACTTTTACCACTAAACTATACCCGCTACAATCCAATTATTGTATATAAATCGACTTTTTGTCGAACAAGAAACTCAGTCATAATCAAAAGATAGGCTCAAAAAAGAATCATGAAAATTAGAGTGTTAACGACAGGACTTAATGAGAGTAGGAAACGAGGACTAATTTAAATAACTAAAAACCAAGCCTTTTGCGAGAGGTTTTTGACGGATATGGCTTGACAAAACTATTTAAGCCGTAACATAAAAATGCATTGTTTAAGAATTTATGCTTCGTTTTTTTATTATTTTTTATTTATTTACAGTTACTTTACTAATATTTTACTGAAATAAAACTGAAATAAAAAGTACAAAAGGAATAGAATAATAATGAAAACGTAGATAAAAATAGAGTCAAGAAAAAATAAAGCTAAGAAATTAAATGACATTTTGATTTCATATCAAAGGAATCAAAATAGTCTTTCTTATGATTCTTTCAATATCAATAATAAGCATTTGTGTTTTCAAATGAAATAAATCATTTGAATTGGATTTGTTGGAACAAAAGAGGCTCGGCCCAGTTAGGTACTGACCAGGCCAAGCCGTGGAAAGAAAAGGTTTCTTTGAAAAAAATCAAAGAGGGATTTTTTTCTATTTTATTTCTTATTCTTTATTTTTTTTTTATTATTTTATTGTTTTTTATATAGTAATATTTATATATTTCAAAAATAAATAAAAAAAATAAGAAGGGATTTTTGCAAGTTTTATTTTGACTTAGGGAACATAGGAATTATTCTTTTTCAATTAGGGGAGAGATGGCTGAGTGGACTAAAGCGTCGGATTGCTAATCCGTTGTACGGGTTTTTCGTACCGAGGGTTCGAATCCCTCTCTTTCCGTTTTCGTCGATAACTTTGTATTTCCTTTCAAATTTATCGCGAGTTTCCTTTTTTTAAGTTATTTTCTTATAGTTACGTTTTTTTTTAAGTTATTTTCTATAGTTACGTTATAGTTAAAAATGTGAAATAGCTAAAATCCTACTAAAGAACATTTTCAAAATTCTACTAAAAGAACATTTTAAAATCAAGCAAGAAAAACAAAAAATCTTGTTTATTTTTTATTCTTCACGTCCAGGATTACGCCCCGGATCATTAGATAGGAATCCAAAGATGAATAGAGAGACAAAGAATATTACTACCGTGTAAACAAATAGTTTTAGAGTCAGCATTAAATAATCTCCAAGATTCTTTTTTTAGCAAAAAAGAGAATAGATTCTCTATTTGTATTTTATACCGCATACCCTACTATATATATTCAATATTTGATTTGAATCGAGGATTCATACTATAAGACTTATCTGATCTTATCAATTGTTATAATTTTTTTTTGTTTTCAAATAAATCATGAATTTGTCTAGCACAGTATGCAAAATTTCATCGAAAACTTACAGCAGCTTGCCAAACAAAAGCTAAGAGAAAAAATAGCAGAGGGATTACTGGCATAAAATCTACGATTGGATTTAAAAAAGCGTAGGCCTCGGGCAATTTGGCGACAAAAGAACTACTTGAAGAAAGGTCAGAATTAAGACAGATCCAGATCAAACTAAATATATTAAGCATAACAAACATTTTGTTTTTGAGGGTAATTGTAGTTATTTTGATTGAGTTATTAATAAGGCGAGTTATTGATATAAGCGAAAATGAATAAAAATAAATTAGATATACCAAAAAACTTTCTTTGATTTAGTTGATTTGAACTCGCCCAATCAAAACCTTTTCAACTTCAATTCTTAAATAAAAAAAAAGGGAAATAGAATAAATCATACTTTCATACAATATCTTAATTGAATTAGATGTAATGAGCAATCAATTAAATTCATCAGTTTAATTCTATATATCCATATAGAATTATTCTATCAAGAATCGAATTTATTTTATAAATATTTAGGCTGGAGTTGACGAACAACCAATACTAATATTAGTCTTTATTAGCGGCAAATCGAAATGGGGCGTGGCCAAGTGGTAAGGCAACGGGTTTTGGTCCCGCTATTCGGAGGTTCGAATCCTTCCGTCCCAGAGCATATTTGTCCACATATCCAACAAATTGTGATATTATTACATACTTAACCCATATATATCATATAAAATATATGATATATATTTTATCAGAATAACGATTCCTTTTTTGAACAATCTTCTGTAGATTATATTAAGAGTTCTTCTGTAGATTATATTAAGAGTAGAATATCCAAAAATATTGGATTCTTAATGAGTCTTTTCTGAATCCTATCTTTTTCACAAAATGAAAAATGGATTTGTGTTCAAATAACACACAAATGAAATAGAATCCATTTTGGATCTCTAAATATTACCTATTTAATTTAATAATAGGTATAATTTCTTTCAGTAACAATTCTTGAGTCTATCTGACACATTCAGGATCCCATATTATTTCGATACTAATTTTTTCAATCAGTATGAAAACAAAAAAAAAGACCCTAAATCTTCCTTAATCCATCATTCTTTGAGCCACTATTTCACTAAAAAAGAAATTGGATTTTTTATCTATATAAAGTTATTTGACGATGCAGACTCAAAAATAACTTCTTTTTTTTTTTTTATTCATGTTATTGAAAATAATTATTTAGATTCTTTTTTTTAATTATTTACTTTAAAAAAAGAAAATATAGGTATATATGTATTTGGTCTTAAATTGAATTCTTGCTAAGACTTCTTCATAAACTCTATTTCATATAGAAAGAAAAAAGAAAATATAGATTACTTAAGTACCGACCGAACCAATGATTATTCATGATTCCATAATGGAATTAATTACATACTAGCTCCAAACTAAAGGAATGTTATGGTAAAACTTCGTTTAAAACGATGTGGTAGAAAGCAACGTGCGACTTGAAGGACACGATCCGCTGTGGATTCTTACATCCACCATCTTTTTTATATTATATTTTATATTATATGGGAATGAAAGTGCTCTTGGCTCGACATCGTTTGTTCTCTTTGACTAGAACCTCATTTTTGGGGGGGTTGTGGTGTAAACCGTATCATCCATGATGAAGCTCGAGCAGAACAGAACGTATTGATTCGTTTCTAGGAGGCAAGAATCTAAGGTTAGTATCAATTAATAAATTGGGACAACTTTGTAAGTATATTTTTGATAGAGAAATTGAAAGTTTCCAATTCAAAAGTAAAAATTTTTTGAATTGGTAAAACTCTTTCAATCAAATCAAAAGTGTATTACACATGAATCAACCATTCGTATGATTCTTTGATATAAAGAAATCCCCAAAATGTATGTTGCTGCTATTTTGAAACGATTCAAGATCACCGAAGTAATGTCTAAACCCAACGATTCAAGGCAAAGATAAAGGATCCTAGAACAAGGAAATACCGTTTCAATTGTCTCAACAATTAGAACTAGATGAAAATTAAGAATAAAAATAGATTCGAAAGGAAACAGACAAAAGAGGATTAGAGACCACTCAATAAATGAAATGCGTAAAAGGTTTCCTTTGCGAGTTATACAACTTGAGTTATGAGAGTTCAAATTACAAATATGTTATGTATAATTTTTTGGTTGGGGTTGGTGAAAGAATAAGAAATAAGTATTTAAATAATATATTAAAGAAAGACAGTTGTTCGTCTAATGGATTTGATGATTTTATGGATCTATTTGACATTCGAATTTTCTACAAAAAAAGAATGTGAATTTTCTTGAGCCGTACGAGGAGAAAACTTCTTATACGTTTCTCGGGGGGGGGGGGGTATTTTTTATCTACATCTATCCCAATGAGCCATTTATCGAATCGTTGCAATTGATGTTCGATCACGAAGAGAAGGAAGAGCTCTTCGGAAAGTGGGGTTTTATGATCCGATAAAGAATCAAACCTATTTAAATGTTCCTGTTATTCTATATTTCCTTGAAAAGGGCGCTCAGCCTACAGGAACTGTTCATGATATTTCAAAGAAGGCAGGGGTTTTTATGGAACTTCGCCTTAATCAACAACCAAAATTCAATTAATCAAATATATAAAATATAAATAATAATATAAAATATAAATAAGGTGTGGATTATTTGTATAGAGTTTTGTATAATCTTTTCTCTGCTATTTTTTCCCTTTTTCGATTTCGAATTTATATCATATTTAAATATTTAA